TTAAAAATAAGCTAAAAGAAGCTTTTGGGTTCATACCCCAAATATAAAGGAATTCCCTTTTTTTTAAAAATAAAGTGCCTGATTAAAAGGATTATTCTGATAGGATAAATAATGTAAATTTATTACCTTTATTACATTTTATAGAATTAAACTATACCTAATAACGTCAAAAATTATTGTGCATCTTACACTAAAATATAATTTTTTTTAAAATATGAATAAATATCATATTAGAATTAATTGAATTCTTATTTTTTATTTTAATTACCCCCAATTCTAATAAAATGTTTTTTTTATTTATTTTATTTTTTAGAGCACTAATTTCAATTTCTGCCAATTCTTGACTAGGTTGCTGAATTGGCTTAGAAATTAATTTATTAAGATTCATCCCTTTAATATCTTCCCCCAATAATTTATTAAATTCTGAAACTTCCTTAAAATATTTTTTAACTCAAGCTATTGCATCTATTAATTTTTTATTTGCTATTTTATTAAATTTACTATTAATAAATTATTATAATAACTTTTTTCTCATTATTATTAACTCAGCAATATTAATAAAAATAGGATCAATTCCTTTTCATTTTTGATTCCCCAATATTATAGAAGGACTCTCATGAATTAATTGTTTTATTTTAATAACTTGACAAAAAATTACCCCCATAATTTTAATGTCATACTGTTTAAATTTAGATTATTTATATTTAATTATAATTTTTAATGTATTAGTAGGAGCTATTAGAAGATTTAACCAAACCTCCTTACGTAAATTAATAGCTTTTTCTTCCATTAATAATTTAGGATGAATAATTTCAGCTATAATTATTAGTGAAAATTTATGATTTACTTATTTTATTTTTTACTCAATTTTTACTTTCATTAGATGTTTTTTATTTTATATTATCAATACATTTTATATTAATCAATTATTTTTCTTTAATATAAATTTTTTAATTAAAATTTCAATTATAATTAATTTCTTATCCCTTGGGGGATTGCCCCCATTTTTAGGATTTTTCCCAAAATGATTAATTATTAATTATTTATTAAATAATAATTTTATTATTATTTCATTTATTTTTATTATATCAAGTTTAATTTTATTATTTGTTTATATTCGAATTATTTATTCTTCTTTAATATTTTTTTCTTTTAAATTAAAATGATTCAAAATTTTCATAAAAAACAATTATTTAGTTTTAATTTATTTTTTTAATTTTATTTCATTATTAGGTATAATTATTAGAACTTTTTTTTTTTAAGGTTTTAAGTTAATATAAACTAATAATCTTCAAAATTATTTATAAAGAAATTTCTTTAAGCCTTAATATTTAAATATACCTTAAAATTTGCAATTTTATATCATTTTTGACTATAAGACTTATAATAAAAGAGAAATTTCTCGTTAATAAATTTACAATTTATCGCTTACCCCTCAGCCATTTTATTTAGCGAAAATGACTTTTTTCAACAAATCATAAAGATATTGGAACACTATACTTCATTTTTGGAATTTGAGCAGGAATAGTAGGAACATCTCTTAGTTTATTAATTCGAACAGAACTTGGTAATCCAGGATCTTTAATTGGAGATGATCAAATTTATAATACTATTGTAACAGCCCATGCATTTATTATAATTTTCTTTATAGTTATACCTATTATAATTGGAGGATTTGGTAATTGACTAGTCCCTTTAATATTGGGAGCCCCAGATATAGCTTTCCCCCGAATAAACAATATAAGATTCTGACTTCTCCCCCCCTCATTAATTTTACTTATCTCAAGTAGAATTGTTGAAACAGGAGCCGGAACTGGATGAACAGTTTATCCCCCCCTTTCATCAAATATTGCCCATGGCGGAGCTTCCGTAGATTTAGCTATTTTTTCGTTACATTTAGCTGGTATTTCTTCTATTTTAGGTGCAATTAATTTTATTACAACTATTATTAATATACGAATTAATAATATATCCTTTGATCAAATACCTTTATTTGTCTGATCTGTAGGTATCACAGCTTTACTTTTATTGTTATCTTTACCAGTATTAGCGGGAGCCATTACAATATTATTAACAGATCGAAATCTTAATACTTCATTTTTTGACCCTGCTGGAGGTGGGGACCCAATTCTTTATCAACACTTATTTTGATTTTTTGGGCACCCAGAAGTTTATATTTTAATTTTACCTGGATTTGGTATAATTTCCCATATAATTTCACAAGAAAGAGGAAAAAAAGAAACTTTTGGTTGCTTGGGTATAATTTATGCTATAATAGCAATCGGATTACTTGGATTTATTGTGTGAGCTCATCACATATTTACTGTTGGAATAGATATTGATACCCGAGCTTATTTTACATCCGCAACTATAATTATTGCAGTTCCAACAGGTATTAAAATTTTTAGTTGATTAGCAACTCTTCATGGAACCCAAATTAATTATAGCCCCTCAATACTATGAAGACTAGGATTTATTTTCTTATTTACTGTTGGAGGATTAACAGGAGTAGTATTAGCTAATTCATCTATTGATATCACATTACATGACACTTATTATGTTGTAGCTCATTTTCACTATGTATTATCTATAGGAGCTGTATTTGCAATTTTTGGGGGATTTATTCATTGATATCCATTATTCACAGGATTAATAATAAATCCATACTTATTAAAAATTCAATTTATTTCTATATTTATTGGAGTTAATTTAACTTTTTTCCCCCAACACTTTTTAGGATTAGCCGGAATGCCTCGTCGTTATTCAGATTATCCTGATAGATTTATTTCATGAAATATTATCTCTTCTTTTGGATCTTATATTTCATTATTTTCCCTAATTATAATAATTCTTATTATATGAGAATCTATAATTAATCAACGTATAATCCTATTTTCATTAAATATATCCTCATCTATTGAATGATACCAAAATTTACCTCCTGCTGAACATTCATATAATGAATTACCTATTTTAAGCAATTTCTAATATGACAGACTACATGTAATGGATTTAAACCCCATCTATAAAGGAATATCCTTTTTTTAGAAATTGCAACATGATCTAATCTTAATTATCAAAATAGAGCATCTCCATTAATAGAACAAATTATTTTTTTCCATGATCATACTTTAATTATTTTAATTATAATTACAATTTTAGTATCTTATTTAATAATTAATTTATTTTTTAATAAATATATTAATCGATTTTTATTAGAAGGACAAATAATTGAATTAATTTGAACTATTTTACCTGCAATTACTTTAATTTTTATTGCTCTTCCCTCTCTCCGCCTTTTATATTTACTAGATGAATTAAATAATCCATTAATCACTTTAAAATCAATTGGCCACCAATGATACTGAAGCTATGAATATTCAGATTTCAACAATATTGAATTTGATTCTTATATAATTCAACCTAATGAAAATATTTCAAATTTTCGCCTACTTGATGTAGATAATCGAATTATTTTACCCATAAATAATCAAATTCGAATTTTAATTACTGCCACTGATGTTATCCATTCTTGAACAATTCCAGCTTTAAGAGTAAAAGTTGATGCTAATCCAGGACGATTAAATCAAACAAGATTTTTTATTAATCGCCCTGGAATTTTTTTTGGTCAATGCTCAGAAATTTGTGGGGCCAATCATAGTTTCATGCCCATTGTAATTGAAAGAGTTTCAATCAAAAATTTCATTAATTGAATTAATAGTTATTCATTAGATGACTGAAAGCAAGTACTGGTCTCTTAAACCATTTTATAGTAAATTAGCATTTACTTCTAATGAAAGAATTAGTTAATTTATAACATAAATATGTCAAATTTAAATTATTACATTAGTAATATTCTTTTATACCTCAAATAATACCAATTAATTGAATTTTTTTTTTATTTTTTTTTATTATTATTTTTGTTATTTTTAATATTATAAATTATTTTATTTTTAATTATAAAAATGATATTAAATCAAATAATAATTATTTTAAATTAAAAAATATTAATTATTTTCTTTGAAAATGATAAATAACTTATTTTCAATTTTTGACCCCTCTACTAATTTATTTAATTTATCTATTAACTGAATTAGAACCCTTATTGGATTAATATTTATTCCATATTCTTTTTGATTAATCCCAAATCGTCATTTTATCTTATGAAATTTTATTTCTAATAAACTTCATAATGAATTTAAAAATTTATTAGGGCCTAATAGTTTAAAAGGATCAACTTTTATTTTTATTTCATTATTTTTTTTTATTTTATTTAATAATTTTCTAGGATTATTCCCCTATATTTTTACAAGAACTAGACATTTAAATATTTCACTATCTTTATCATTAACTTTATGATTAAGATTTATAATTTATGGGTGAGTAAATAACACTCAACATATATTCATTCACATGATTCCTCAAGGAACCCCAACTATTTTAATACCCTTTATAGTATTAATTGAAACTATTAGTAATATTATTCGCCCTATAACTTTAGCAGTACGATTAACTGCTAATATAATTGCAGGACATTTATTATTAACTCTACTTAGTAGAACTGGAATTAATATACCTAATTATCTAGTAATAATTTTAATTCTTGTACAAATTTTATTATTAATTTTAGAATCAGCAGTTGCAATAATCCAATCTTATGTTATTACTATTTTAAGAACCCTTTATTCTAGAGAAATTAATTAATCAATGACCCTTAACCATAATCATCCATATCATTTAGTTGATTATAGACCTTGACCTTTAACAGGAGCTATTGGCGTAATAACTTTAGTTACAGGATTAGTTAAATGATTTCATAATTTTAGATTAAATTTATTCATTTTAGGTTATATTATTATTTTATTAACAATATACCAATGATGACGAGATATTTGCCGAGAAGGAACTTTTCAAGGCAAACATACAATTTTAGTTACTAAAGGACTTCGCTGAGGTATAATTTTATTTATTGTATCAGAAATTTTTTTTTTTATTTCATTTTTTTGGGCTTTTTTTCATAGAAGTTTATCCCCTAACATCGAAATTGGATTAATCTGACCCCCTATTAGAATTTTACCATTTAACCCATTTCAAATCCCATTATTAAATACTATCATTTTAATTACTTCAGGAATTACAGTAACATGAGCTCATCATGCTTTAATAGAAAATAATTATACTCAAACTTCTCAAAGTTTATTTATTACAATTTTATTAGGAATTTACTTTACAATTCTTCAGGCTTATGAATACATTGAAGCCCCTTTTACAATTGCAGACAGAATTTATGGAGCTACATTTTTTATAGCAACAGGATTCCATGGACTTCATGTTATTATTGGAACTATCTTTTTATTAATATGTTTTATTCGTCATCTAAATAATCATTTCTCAAATACTCATCATTTTGGATTTGAAGCTGCCGCTTGATATTGACACTTTGTTGATGTCGTATGACTATTTCTTTATATTTCTATTTACTGATGAGGAAATTAACTATTTATATAATATATTTAGTATATTTGACTTCCAATCAAAATGTTTAATAATCTATTAATATAAATAATTAATTTATTATTAAATTTATCTTTTATTATAATTATTATCCCAAACATTTTTATAGTAATTTCTTTTATTTTATCTAAAAAATCTTTACTTGACCGAGAAAAATGCTCTCCATTTGAATGCGGATTTGACCCTAAATCTTTAGCTCGAATTCCTTTTTCATTACATTTTTTTTTAATTACAGTAATTTTTTTAATTTTTGATGTTGAAATTGCTCTTATTTTCCCCTTAATTCCCACTTTCATAATAGTTAATTTTTTATCTTGATTTAAAATTAGATTCTTTTTCATTATTATACTATTAATTGGATTATATCATGAATGAAATCAAAATATATTAAATTGAACAAATTAGGATTATAGTTTATTAAAACATTTGATTTGCATTCAAAAAATATTGAATTATTCAATTTATCTTATTAAGATATATAAATAAGAAGCAATTTGCATTTAATTTCGACTTAAAAGATAGAGTTTATTTACTCCTTATTTATTAATTGAAACCAAATAAGAGGTATATCACTGTTAATGATAAAATTGAATAAAAAATTCCAATTAGAAATATATATCAATTAAGCTGCTAACTTAATTTATAGTGATTAAAATCATTAATATTTCTTATTTATATAGTTTAATTTAAAACATTACATTTTCATTGTAATAATAAAAAAATTTTTTTTTATAAATATTTAAAGATTCTACCAATCACCTTAATATCTTCAATATTATGCTCTTAAATATTTAAGCTATTTAAATAAATCATAATCAAAATAATATAAATTATTACCCATAAAACAAATCTAAATAAATAAATTTTAAAATTACTTGTGTATTTGATAAATAATAAATTAAAAGAATAATATTTAATGATTTTATAAAATCCTTGACCTCTATATATTTCTCTTCATCCTATATCAATATTTTTAATAAAATTTTGCCCTATCTTTAAAAAATAATAATTCAAACTATAAGTTGATAAATTAGGTAATAAAAATCATATTACAGTTGAAAAAAATCTAAAATTATAAAATATTAAAAATTTATTTAAAGAATAAATATTTATATTTCTAATTAATAAACCTATTAATAACCCTAATAAACTTACATAAATTACTATTATTTTTAAAGAAAAAGACAAATAAATTATATAAGGATAATTAAAAATTATTCAACTTAAAAATCTCCCCGAAACTAAACTTATAAATAATAAAATAAATATACTTTTTAATATTACATAATCTTCGTCATATAAATTATAAGTACTCAATAAATTGAAATCATTAATTATTAAATAAACTAATAACCGAATAGTATAAAATATAGTTAAACCTGTAGAAAAATAATATAAATAAAAAATTAATAAATTTAAATTTCTTAAACTAACTATTTCTAAAATAATATCCTTAGAATAAAATCCAGCCAAAAAAGGAATACCACATAAAGCTAAATTTGAAATATTTAAACATAAAGAGGTTAAAGGAATATAAAATCTAATTCCCCCCATCATTCGAATATCTTGATTATCATTTATTATATGAATAATTACCCCCGCACATATAAATAATAAAGCTTTAAATATTGCATGAGTTAATAAATGAAAAAAAGCTAAATCATAAAATCCCATTCTTAAAATTCTTATTATTAACCCTAATTGTCTTAAAGTTGAAAGAGCAATAATTTTTTTTAAATCAAATTCATAATTAGCACAAATACCCGCTATTATTATTGTCAATCCAGATAATAACAATAAAATTTTAAAAAAAAATATCTCAATTAATAAATCATTAAATCGAATTAATAAATAAATACCTGCTGTTACTAAAGTAGATGAGTGAACTAAAGCTGAAACTGGCGTAGGGGCTGCTATAGCCGCCGGTAATCATGAACTAAAAGGAATTTGAGCTCTTTTAGTTATAGCCGCAATAATTACTAATAAACCAATAACTTTTATTGAAAAATCATTTTTTATAAAATTTATATAAAAAATATAATTTCAACTTCCATAATTTAATATTCAAGCAATTAATATTAAAATTATTACATCCCCAATTCGATTAGATAGTGCTGTTAATATGCCAGCATTAAAAGATTTAATATTTTGATAATAAATAACTAAACAATAAGAAACTAAACCTAAACCATCCCAACCTAAAAAAATTCTAACTATATTAGGACTAATAATTAATAAAATTATAGAAAATACAAATAATAAAACTAAAATAATAAATCGACTTAAATTTAACTCTGAACTTATATAACTTCGACTATAAAAAATTACAGAAGAAGAAATTAAAGATACAAATATTATAAATAATAATGACATTCAATCTAATAAAATAGATATTACAACTCTTACTGAATTAAAAGAAATAATTTTCCACTCTAAAAATACAATTATATTATTTATAATAAAATTAATTATTATAAAAAAATTAATTAATATGAAAAAAAATAAAAAAAAAAAACTAATAAAACAAATACAATATTTATTTATAACTTAAAATGACCTACTTCTTATCATATTTTTGACTCCACAAATCAATATTTTATTTAAATTATTTAAGTAAAATCAAATTATTCTATAATCAATTTTTATAACTAAAATATTTAAGGGTAATCAATGTAATATTAAAATAAGATATTCCCGTGAAGTTCCACTATAAAATCTATAAACCCCTAAATTATACTTACCGTGTTGAATGTAAGAATATAAATATAATCTATAACCAGCTCTAAAAAAAGAAATTAATATTAGCAAAATAATTCTTATATAAGATCAACTTATTAATCTATTAATTAGACTAATTTCACCTATTAAATTTAAAGAGGGGGGAGCCGCTATATTAGAAGATATTAATAAAAATCAAAATAAACTTATAGAAGGCATAAAATTTATTATCCCTTTATTTATAAATAATCTTCGACTATGTAAACGTTCATAATTTATATTAGATAAACAAAATATCCCAGAAGAACATAATCCATGTCCAATTATTAAAAGATAAGCCCCTATAAAACCCCAATAATTTATTGTTATAATTCCACCAATCACTATTCTTATATGAGCCACTGAAGAATAAGCAATAAGAGATTTTATATCAATTTGACAAAAACATTTTAATCTAATATAAAATCCCCCAATTAATCTAATTATAACCCAAATTAATCTTATCTTTAAGTTAATTTTTTGTAAAATAATTATAATCCGCAAAAGTCCATAGCCCCCTAACTTTAATATAATAGCAGCTAAAATTATAGACCCAGAAATAGGCGCTTCTACATGAGCTTTAGGCAGTCATAAATGAACAAAGTATATAGGTATTTTTACTAAAAAAGCTATAATTAAACATAAATATAATATTACTAAATTATAATCATAAAATTTTAAAAAATAAATTATTATATAATTTATTTCGTGATAAATATAAAAAATTCCTATTAATAAAGGTAATGAAGCAAATAAAGTATAAAATAATAAATACATCCCTGCCTGAATACGTTCAGGCTGATACCCCCACCCAATAATTAATAATAATGTTGGAATAAGTCTTCTTTCAAAAAATAAATAAAATAAAAATAAATTTATAACTCTAAAAGTTAAATATAATATAAATAATAAAAAAATAATATTATATAAAAATAAATTATAATGAAAATTAGTTTTATATAAAGATTCTCTTGCTATAATTATTAAACTTCTAATTCAAATTCTTAATAAAATTAAACCATAAGAAATTATATCACACCCAAATATATATCTTAAATTACAAAAATTTATAATTGATAATGTTAAGTTTATAAATATTAATAATATTAATATTAATAATATTTGAACCAATCAAAACATATTTTTTTTTAAACATAAAGGTATTATAAAAATTATTATTACAAAAAATTTTATCATTAAATTAAATTAAATCTATGAAAATAATCATTACCATGAGTTCGAATTATAGAAACTAAAATTGATAAGCCTAAAACCCCCTCACAAACAGAAAAAACAAGAAAAACTATTAATATATATATATTATATTCAATTATTATTAAATATATTATTATTAAAAAAAAAATTCTTAATACTATAAACTCTAAACTTATTAAAATAATTAATAAATGCTTATGCTTAGAAACATAAATTATATTTCCGAATATAAATATAATAACAATAATTAATCTTATATTTAACATTTAATTTATAGTTTTTATAGTTTAAAAAAAACTTTGGTCTTGTAAACCAAAATTAAGAAATTTTCTTTAAAAACTTCAAAGAAAAAGATTTTTCTTTATCTATAATCTCCAAAATTATTATTTTTATAAACTATTCTTTGAAATTTTAAAAATAATTTTATCCTTATTACTAATTTTTTTATCAATCTTTTTATTTTTTGTTAAACACCCCCTTGCAATAGGATTGTTAATTTTAATTCAAACCCTTTTAACTTGCTTGCTATCAGGAATAATAATTAATACCTACTGATTTTCCTATATTTTATTTTTAATTTTCTTAGGGGGATTATTAGTCTTATTTATTTATGTCTCTAGCGTAGCTTCTAATGAATTATTTAAAATCTCCACTATAAATAAATTTTCCTTTTTATTTTATACCTTATTAATTTTTATTTTTAGACTATTATTTAAAAATAATCTTACCTGAATAAATTTTTATTTTAATGATGAAATAAATAATTTTTCTAATATTTTATTTTTCAACAATGAATTTAATTTTAATTTATCAAAATTATATAATGAGCAAATTTACTTTTTAATAGCAATAATAATTATTTATTTATTTATTACACTTATCGTAGTTGTAAAAATTACAAATATTTTTTATGGTCCTTTACGTTCTTTTAATTAATGATAAATCTTTTCAAACCTATTCGCAAATCTCACCCAATTATTAAAATTATTAATGGATCATTAATTGACTTACCATCCCCCTCTAATATTTCTGCCTGATGAAACTTTGGATCTTTATTAGCTTTATGTTTAATAACTCAAATTTTAACGGGATTATTTTTAACAATATATTATACAGCTAATATTGATTTAGCTTTTTACAGAGTTAATTATATTTGCCGAAATGTTAATTATGGTTGATTAATTCGAACTTTACACGCTAATGGGGCTTCATTTTTCTTTATTTGTATTTATCTTCATATTGGTCGAGGAATTTATTATGAATCTTTTAATTTAAAATTTACCTGAATAGTAGGAGTAATTATTTTATTTTTATTAATAGCCACAGCATTTATAGGTTATGTCTTACCCTGGGGGCAAATATCTTTTTGAGGAGCCACAGTAATTACTAATTTATTATCCGCAATTCCTTATTTAGGAACTATATTAGTTAACTGAATTTGAGGGGGATTTGCAATTGATAATGCTACACTAACTCGATTTTATACTTTCCATTTTTTATTTCCTTTTATTATTTTAATATTAACAATAATTCATTTATTATTTTTACATCAAACAGGATCTAATAATCCCCTAGGAATTAATAGAAATTTAGATAAAATCCCATTCCACCCATTCTTTACTTTTAAAGATTTAATCGGATTTATTATTTTAATTATATTTTTAACTTTTCTCTCATTAATTAACCCCTATTTATTAGGAGATCCAGATAATTTCATCCCCGCCAATCCATTAGTAACCCCAATTCACATCCAACCAGAGTGATATTTTTTATTTGCCTATGCAATTTTACGATCTATCCCAAATAAATTAGGGGGAGTAATTGCTTTAGTAATATCTATCTTAATTTTAATTATTTTACCTTTTACTTTTAACAAAAAAATTCAAGGTATTCAATTTTATCCCTTAAATCAAATTTTATTTTGACTTATAATTTCAACAATTATTTTATTAACCTGAATTGGAGCTCGTTCAGTTGAAACACCTTATATTATTACAGGACAACTATTAACTATAACTTATTTTTCCTATTTTATTTTAAATCCTATTTTAAATAAATTTTGAGATAAATTAATTTTTAATCATTAATTAACTTAATTAATGAGCTTGACATAAGCATTTGTTTTGAAAACTTAAGAAAGAATAAATATTCTATTAATTTATACTAAATTTATTTAATAAATTAAAATTATTTTTAAGCCTATAAAAAATAATAGATAATTTAAAGATACTGGCAAATATCTTTTTCAACATAAATATATTAATTTATCATAACGATAACGAGGTAAAGTTCCCCGAACTCAAATAAAAAAAAATCCTAAAAATACTAACTTTAAATAAAATATTAAACTTAAATTAAACCCCCCTATATAAATAATAGTAAATAATAATCTTATAAATAAAATTCTTGAATATTCAGCCAAAAAAATTAAAGCAAATCCACCACTTCTATACTCAATATTAAACCCAGAAACTAATTCTCTTTCCCCCTCAGCAAAATCAAAAGGAGTTCGATTAGTTTCAGCTATTAATGAGGATAAAAAACATATTCTTAAAGGAATTATTATAATTAAAAATCAAATTAAAATTTGATAATCAGTAAATTTAATTATATTAAAATCTATAATTATAATAATTCTAGATATCAAAATTAAAGATAAACTAACTTCATAAGAAATTGTTTGAGCAACAGCTCGCAATCCTCCTAATAAAGAATAATTTCTATTTGAAGATCACCCAGCAATTAATAAAGTATATACCCCAATTCTAGTACAACATAAAAAAAATAAAATCCCCATATTAAAAGTAATCATATTAAATATATAAGGAATTATTAATCAAATTATTAAAGAAACTATAAATCTTACAATAGGAGAAAAATAAAAAGAAAAATAATTAGAATAATTTAAATAAACTTGTTCTTTAGTAAACAATTTAATAGCATCTGAAAAAGGTTGAAGTAATCCTATAATACCCAATTTATTGGGACCCTTACGAATTTGAATATAGCCTAAAATTTTCCGCTCCAATAAAGTTAAAAAAGCAACCCCAATTAAAACCCCAATTAATAAAATTAAAACCCCAATAATAATATTATACAAATCTATAATTATCATATACTATTTATATAACTTAATTATACATTTATGACTTCTAAAACCATCACATTTATCTGTCAAAATAGTATAATCTAATTTAATAAAATTCATTTTAATTTAACTATTAAAAATATTTAATCCTTTCGTACTAAAATATTTTATAAATCTAAAGATAGAAACCAACCTGGCTCACACCGGTTTGAACTCAGATCATGTAAGATTTTAATGATCGAACAGATCAAAATTTTAAACTTTTGCGTTTAAATTTTATCTTAATCCAACATCGAGGTCGCAAACTTTTTTTATTATTTGTACTAATAAAAAACATTACGCTGTTATCCCTAAGGTAATTTTTTCTTTTAATCATTAATTATGGATCAAATTTTCACTTATTTATGTTTTATATTTAAAAAAAGTTATTTTAATTTTTTTATCACCCCAACAAAATATTAATATAATTTTTAATTTTTAAATATAAATATAACTTTAAACAATAATAATATAAAACTCTATAGGGTCTTCTCGTCTTTTAAAAAAATTTTAGCTTTTTAACTAAAAAATTAATTTCTAAATATAAATTAGAGACAGTCTATATTTCATCAAATCTTTCATACAAGTCTTCAATTAAAAGACTATTGATTATGCTACCTTTGTACAGTCAATATACTGCAGCCCTTTAATTTATATCAGTGGGCAGATTAGACTTTAAATTATTACCTAAAAGACATGTTTTTGATAAACAAGTGAATATAAAAATTTGCCGAATTCCTTTAATTCAATTTTCATTAAATCTTATATTTTATTATATAAAATATACTAATTTTATCATTATTTTTAATTTTATTTAATTAAAAATTATAATTTTATAAAAAGTTAAATTTAATTAAATTTTTTTTTAAAAAAAATTTTTTTATAATAAATTATAATTTATAAACAATATAAATTTTAAAATTTTTATTTTAATTTACTTTAATTATAAAAATTTATACTAAAGCTTATCCCCTAATATATTTAATTTTAAATATTTTATTATTTTTAAAATTTATAATAAAATTTTTTAAATTTAAAATTAAATTTTTTTCTTAAAAAAACTAGATATATTTAAAAACGACTAACATTTCATTTCCAATTAATTATTTAAAATAATTATATAACATTAACTTTTTTAATTAATTAACTCTTTTAAATTCGAGATTTTTCCCCATAGAAAATACTTTTTAATAAACTCTGATACACAAGATACACCAAATAAAAATTACTTTTTTATTATTTTATTTTCACCTATTTCAAATTTCTTTTATAATACTAATTAACTATAAAAATTATTATTTTTTCTTAAAAAATACTTTAATACCCCCATATTAAAAATTTTTTTTTTACTTATATTTTATTAATTTTCCCCCTCAAATTAATTAAATTATTTTAATTTCTTTTCAATGTAAATGAAATACTTAACTCAAGCTCTAATTTGTTCATTCTAGAAACACTTTCCAGTATCTCTACTTTGTTACGACTTATTTCAATTTTAAAATGAAAGTGACGGGCAATATGTACATATTTCAATTTTTAATCATCTTAATAAACTAAATTAAAATTACATTTAAATCCACTTTCAATCAAATTTTACAAAATTTTTTTCATTTAAATAATTTTATTGTAATCCATCTTAATCTTAATTATAACCTGCATCTTGATCTGAATTAATTTATATTTAAAATTTTTAAATATTATTTTTATTAAAAAATATTTTTTTAACAATGATATACAAAATAATAAATTAAGTAAATTTATTCGTGGATTATCAATTATTAGACAGATTCCTCTAAATGAACTAAAATACCGCCATATTATTTAAGTTTCAATAATATATTATTTACTTTTTTAGTATTTTAAATTAAATTTTTAATAATAGGGTATCTAATCCTAGTTTATAATAAAATTTATTAAATCATAATTTCTATATAAAATTCAATTAAATTAAAATTTCAATAATTATTTTAATTTTAAAATTATTATTTATATACTGAAATAATTTAAATTAACTTTTGTTTAACAGAAAGGGCTGACACTAAATTAGTTATAAATTTTTATATTTATAAATTTTAATTTTTATTAAATTTTTAATTTTAATTAGTTTATTTATTTGTAATTATTTATTATTTTTTTATTTTTTTTTTTTTTTTTTTTTTTTTTTTTTTTTTTTTTTTTTTTTTTTTTTTTTTAAAATAGATTTTTTTTTTTTTTTTTTTTTTTTTTTTTTTTTTTTTTTTTTTTTTTTTTTTTTTTTTTTTTTTTTTTTTTTTTTTTTTTTTTTAATTTTTTTTTTTTTTTTTTTTTTTTTTTTTTTTTTTTTTTTTTTTTATTTTTTTTTTTATTTTTTTTTTTAAAATAATTAATTTATTATAAAATAAATATTTTAATATTATATATATATATATATGTATGTGCGCATATATAAATGTATATATAAATATTTAATTTTACTTTTATTAATAAAATTACTTATTAAAAATTTTTATTTAAATAATATTTTTCCAGTTAAATTTTACCAAATCCATCTTTTATTATTTTCATATAAAAATAAAAAAA